ACTCAAACCCCTCGGGTAAAATAAGAACAGCTCCTACATTCAACCCCCCCTTCTTGCCATTAGCAAGAACTTGTTTTAGTTGCATATCATAAGGAATTCGAACAACTGCTTCAAATACAGTATCAGGAAGGACCGCTTGTGGAACCTCAATATCCACGGGTTTATTAGCTAAATGACAATTGGCACAGACAATACGACCGGTCGCTTCTCGGGGATTTTCATAACCCTGCTGTGCAAAAATGGGATATGCATTGGAAATGGATGATTGAGTTATTATATATATAATGAGTGAGACGGAAATGGTTCGAGTAATCTGTTCTTTTATCCAAGAAAGGTTATTTATAGTTTGCATGGTCCAATTTTTAATCCCGAAAATTTCTACAATAAATTGGGTAGGTCCCTAGTATAGTTCCCTATCCACGATTCTGCTATTTACTGGAATATAGGAGGACCTTCCTGCCTTGGATGGGTAGAAAGAGTCAGTACGATTTTGAATTCTTATGCCCCAAGGATCAAACATTCTAATTGGATTAAGATCAATAGACCTTTTTTTTTCAGTCATTCATTGAATGATAAATCACTACAAGTGATGGGGATACACGATTTAAATAACGGAAAATCCAATATTTTAAAAGTGTATCTAGAATGACTGGAAAAGTGGAAACAAGGCCAGATAGAATTTTATCATTATGATAAAATCCAAAATCTTTGTAGATAGAGCCAATTATGAGTTCCCAACCATGCGGCGAATGGAATCCGATACATAAATCGGTTACTAAAAGAATCGAAAATGCTTTTATTGTGTCACTTAGGTTATATAGGAATTCCTGAACCCAGGAGTTAAGAATAATAAGTTCTTCATTACCTATAATAGAATAACCACTTAGAATAACGAAACAAATTATATTGGTCGAGAAGGACAAAATTGTATGGATACAATCTTCATTGTGCAGCTTGATCAATTGAATCGTTTCTTTATGGATTTCTATACAAAGCTTTTTTAGAAGTGTCTCCGGATATTCCTTTATCACCTCGTCCAACAGTAAGAGCTCCTCTAATGCTATGAATTTTTCTAGAAGACTCTTGTCTTGAATATCATTCAAAAGAGTTTCAGATTGCTTGGTATTCCACCAATTAGTAACCCAAGATTCCAGACTTTTATTAAATGCTAGAAAGCTCCACCAGGGTAAAAATACTATAGATACAAGAAATAGAAGGGGAATAAATGCTTTTTTTTTTCTTTTTTCATTTAGAAATTGTTAAGTTAATTTTTAAAAGTGGCCTCATTCGTCGACTCTATGGGATCCACTATTTTATTTTTCACCAAAATTAGTTCTATTCCAAGGTATCGAATCATTCTCTGTTTTTTATTTGTGATTCGGTAATTAGTCCTTGATAATAAGAATCTTGCAGAATACAGAAATCGAATAAGAGTACATCGAATGCGAAAATAATAAAAAAAAAAAATAAAGTTTCCGGCTATTTCAATTGTTCAAATTCGAAGCAATTCCTTCCTTTGGATGAATCCCCGAAAACTCGCTTTAGTTTTAGTTAATGATTCGTATTTCGAGATAAAAAATTCTCCAAATATTGCATATTGCAAAAAAATGCGTTGACTACCACAGGACAAAAAGAATTGAGAAAATGTTCGGAATGTGATGATCAAAACAAAAAGGGATAGCAAAACAAGACAGAAATTGGATAATTCTCGTTGTTATAAGAAATCCAAATGTTGGGTCATTCATTAAAAACATTTAAAGAGAAGAGAGCGAAAGAAGGTAGAAAACGAAACATCGAAAGAGATATTAATTTACACGAACTATTTTTTGTCTCTATATTTAAACTAAAATAAAAAAAATTATTTATTTCAAAATGTTTTGAGATGAATCTATCCTTATTTCTATTTTTTACTTTTTTTGCTAATGAATTGCGTCGAGTGGATTTCCATACGTATAAAATATATTTTTTGAATACAAAAAAAACCTCCCTCTTTTTAGATGTTCCATATATCTATATAATATGCGTTTAATTTGATTTGAATGGGCGTTCGGACTAAATTTTCGTTAAGTTATAGCATCGAAAAGTAATACAAAAAGGAGATTTTAAGGTTTTTATACCCCCAGCGGAGAATCAGAAAGCATTTTTTGTTCGGTTCATTTCAAAATACTTCAATCGGTACGCGCAAGAAATAGGCCAATTCGGCAGCTTTTTGTTCCATTTCTCGTGGAGTTAAATTCTCATCAGTACGAGTCAAAGGAACGGCCCCCTGGCCTCTGATTTCTAAATAAAGGACACGCCGAGGATAAATACCCTCTTTAAGTTCTATTCTGATAGACTGAATATCGTTTATAAGGAATCGGAGGAAAATGCGACGATTTTTTCCCGGAAATCCCCAACGAAAAATACACACTATTCCTTCTTTTTTATCGAATAGATCATAACCACTACCTACATTCCACGAAATTGTGCACCACAAATAGGAGCTAATAAAGAGGCCCGCGATCCCATAGAAAGACATCACGATCCCTTGTGGAAAAAAAATTATTTGTTGAGAGGGAAATAAAGATATCAAATTCCTACCAAGATAGCTGGAAGTTCCAACTAATAAAAATCCTAATGAACCTAAAAAAAGGATAAAGGCCCAGCAGAAATTACTTGTTTTTCGAGACCCCCTTATAAGTTCTATCCATATACGTTCTGATCGCCAATTCATACTAATCTAGTTGCATTTAATTTGAATTGATAGAATAACCAAAATAAATTTCACTTATACTTTACTTAACACTACGTTTCTAAAGTAACTCTCATCAACTAGCACTATTCTAATGTGAACCTGTAGGGGTAATTCATAAAATCTGTTCGATCGAAAATAAGAACGTCCCCTTAATATAACCCCGTCCTATATATCTACAAGCATTGACTTTCTATTTATCAAACATGGGCCGACCCGTGATTTGAAAATAGTTCACCTATATCAGGTTTCATATGCATAAGAGTTCTTACACGTATGTTCGAAATAAATCACGCATTATAACACGTTCCACTTCCCAAGCAAATAAATAGATATCCGTGTTATGATTCAATCAAGTCAAAGTCTTGAAAAATTTGATTTTGCCGCACCGTCCGGCCTAAACAATCTTATTTTTTTGAACATGAAGAAATAAAGAAGCTATTGCAATTGCCGGAAATACTAGGCCTACGAAAGGCACAAAAATAGAGGGAAGGCTTATATCTGTCATAGAATGGGTACCTCGATTTATTATTTGTACCTGTTTGTTATATTGTTCTAAAATTATCTTAACTTAATTAGAATTCTAATTCTATATAATTATACTAATTATATCGAAGTGAGTATAGTCTATACTAAGTTTACTAAATGGAGAACTAATGAAATGCACTTAATTAGCCTTCAACACAAAAATTTTGATAATTAACTTTTTGATTCTTCATCTTTTCTTCTTCTTTGGCCCTTGTTTTTTAATTAAATATCAGAGTTCCTTACAAAGTCCCGTTAGAATCTGATCCAAGAGAAATTCTCTTGTTAGTAAAAATGGAGAGTCTCCGACAAGGAAATATATTAAGATGCAAAAGGCTATTTTTCTAATTTTCCCAATGTAAGAAAGGAAGCTGAAATTCTTTTTATTTGCCAAATTTAGAATTTACAGAAGTAAGAATGTTGATAGAATAGAGGTTCTCTGGTTAGTAATCAGGAATAGGAAGTCAAATAAAAAAAGTAAAAAAATTTCTCTGCTACTTTGGATTCTTTAGATTATTGACCTTACTACTCGATCGAATTTTAATTCAAAGGAAAGAAAGCATGCAACTGAAATAACTCACTTAGAGCACCTTTTAAAGGATTACGTGGTACAATTGGATCGAATAAACCCTTATCGAATAAATATTCAGCTTCTTGTGAACCTTCAGGTACTGTCGTATTCAACGTTTCTTCAATTACTCTTTTACCCGCAAATGCTACGTAGGCGTTGGGTTCACAAATAATGATATCTCCCAACATACCAAAACTAGCTGTCACCCCTCCAGTAGTGGGAGATGTAAGAATTGATACATAGAATAACTTTTTATTTGATTGATAATCAAATAAAGCCGACGAAATTTTGGCCATTTGCATTAAGCTCAAACTTCCTTCTTGCATGCGCGCCCCGCCGGAAGCACACACTATAATAAGGGGTAGATTTTTATTAGTAGCATACTCAATCAAACGAGTTATTTTCTCTCCTACTACGGATCCCATACTACCTCCCATAAACTTAAAATCCATAACCCCAATTGCTACAGGAATACCGTTTAGTTGACCTATACCTGTTTGAACAGCGTCGGTTAACCCTGTCTCTTTTTGATAAGAATTAATGCGATCTTTATAGGGTTCCTCCTCCGAATGAAATTCGATGGGATCCATTGAGACCATGTCTTCATCCATAGGATCCCAAGTACCTGGATCAATCGAGAGTTCGATTCTCTCTGAACTACTCATTTTCAAATGATATCCGCATTCATCACAAATGTTCATTTTTGACTTCAACAATTTCTTATAATTTAATTCATAACAATTTTCACATTGAATCCATAAATTCCTGTATTTTTTAGTTATCTCAAGATTATTATCCCTACCGTTTTTGTTAGTGGTAGTCTGACTTTCAGCAAAAATGTAATTATCACTATTATTTAAAATAGAATTATCAATACGCATTTGAGAATTAATATAACTGTCAATACAACTATTAATGTGATTATTCAAACTAGATTTAGTATCGTACATGGAACGATCATAAGGGGTATCGTCACTTTTAGATCCACTCCCATAACTAGAATTCAAATAATTTTCAATTTTTTTTTGGAGTGAACTAGAAAAAGAATGATCATTTTCAATCTCAACAATCTGATTTTCAATATCAAAAAAAATGGAATAAGTTTCCCCCCTAGTATCCCGAACTAAAAAAGTATCATCAGAGATGAAATTCCGAATGTCCCGGATACCAAAA